TAGCATTTCCCGCTGCGGTTTGAGCGGCAAATGGTGTTCCTCTTCTTGTACCCTTGAATCCACAACTACCGGCGGAGGACCAAGAAATTACCCGCCCCCGTACATCTGTAACAGTCACAATGGTATTGTTGAAACTTGCTTGAACATGAATAACTCCCTTTGGGATTCTACGCGCATTCTTACGTGAACCAATACGTCTATTTCTACGTGAACCAATTTTTGGTATAGGTTTTGCCATATTTTATCATCTCATAAATATAAGTCAGAGATATATGGATATATCCATTTCATGTCAAAACGGATCCTGGTTTTTTTTACTGATTTTTTTGTACATCTGTATATCAGGTCCTTTAGATTTCGGGAGTCCTTTTTGATTTAAAACAATTACCCTTGCCTTTGTTTATGTCTCGGGTTGGAACAAATTACTATAATTCGTCCCCGCCTACGGATCAATCGACATTTTTCACAAATTTTACGAACGGAGGCCCTTATTTTCATATTTGTCACTCCTTTTCTTAATTCTGAATCTACTTAATTTAATTGGAAGAAAATAAATTTCTTAAAATTTTTAACTTCGAATTGTATCCATACGAAAGAATGTTGAAATCAAAAAACCACCCAATTATTTGAGTCTTTACTTTTGAATATACTGAATATAATATTCAAATTATATTCCCTTTAGTTGAATCATAAGAACTTAAGTTGAATCATAAGAACTTACCATAATTTTGGTAATTTATAGGGAGTATATGTATAAAATTACGTTGAACCTTTCCCGAAGCAAAACCTAGAATCGGATTTTTGTTATCTAAACGAACTCGAAACATACATACCATTGGGACGTAGCTCAGTAATTAAACCTTCGCAAATCTGTTTTTGTTCTTTCTCTTGCATTCCAGGTAAAACGGCTTTGAAACATCAACTAATTAAAGAGGCATAATATTATAAACCTACCTTAATTACTCTTTTTTTTTCACAAATATGAAAATTTCGCATATGATTTGGCTATCAGAAAGATTACCATATATAACACAAAATTTCCCCGCCGATTCTTTCTATTCGAGCCTCTCGGTCTGTCATTATCCCTCGAGAAGTAGAAAGAATTACAATCCCCATTCCGCCTAAAATTCTCGGAATTCGTTGATAGTTAGAATAGATTCGTAGACCGGGCCGACTGATCCGTTTTAAATTTAAAACAGTTCTATATGGTCCTTTCCTATTTCTTCTATGTCGTAGAGTTAAAACCAAAAAAAAATTATTGCTTTCCTGATGTTTTCTCACGTTTTCAATAAAACCTTCTCGTAAAAGGATTTTAACAATATTTTCAGTGATATTAGTAGATGGTATTCGAACTGTTCTTTTTTCATTCATGTCAGCATTGCGTATAGAGGTTATTATGTCAGCAATAGTGTCTTTACTCATGATAAACTAAGATTATTGTTGCCCCCGAATTTTGATATAATCAACATGCTCTATTTCTTTTTTTTTTTTTCTAAATTCATAAATATTTATGAATTATAAAAGGTATATACTTGATATACAAACAATCTACTAATTAAAGTAATCCATTTCTTAAAGTAATCCATTTCATTCAAATATTATAAACTATATCATGGTATTCCCTTATAATACTTCGGGTGCTAATGAAACTATTTTAGTAAAATTTAACTGTCTTAATTCCCGGGGGATCGCGCCAAAAATTCGGGTTCCCTTTGGATTTCCTTCTTGATCAATAACAACTGCAGCGTTGTCATCATATCGTATTATCATACCGTTGTCGCGTTTGAGTTCTTTACAAGTACGTACAATTACAGCTCGGATCACTTCGGATCTTTCTAGAGGTGTATTTGGCACTGCTTCTTTGATTACAGCAACAATAACGTCACCAATATGAGCATATCGTCGATTACTAGCTCCTATGATTCGAATACACATCAATTCTCGAGCCCCGCTGTTATCGGCTACATTCAAATAGGTTTGAGGTTGAATCATATCTTTTTTTATTAATTTTGTATGTAAAGGGTGAAAAAAAAAGAAATATTGTTTGTTCAAAACAAGAAACCTACAATTGTTTTTTTTTTTATCAAAAAAATTATTTTCTTTTGTTTTACATTTCTATCCTATACCGAAAGAATGAATTGAGTTCGTATAGGCATTTTTGATGCCGCTATTGAAATAGCCCTTCTGGCTATATTTTCTGCCACTCCGCTCATTTCATAAAGTATTCTTCCGGGTTTAACAACAGCTACCCAATATTCGGGAGATCCTTTCCCCGAACCCATACGCGTTTCGGTCGGTCTTACTGTAACTGGTTTGTCTGGAAATATACGTACCCATATTTTTCCACCGCGACGTGCGTTTCGTGTCATTGCGCGACGCCCCGCTTCTATTTGTCTAGACGTGATCCAAGCGGGTTCAAGTGCTTGAAGAGCATATCTACCAAAGCAAATACAATTACCTCGATAAGATATTCCTTTCATTCTTCCTCTATGTTGTTTAC